AGGATAAAAAAAACAAGTGTTAACCCTTGTAGTCTTGCGCGTGGGTGGAAAAATTCCATCGTCGTAAGGCGTAAGGGGGAGGCCTTGGTCAATCAATGGCAGTGAGTTGATTTTCCAAGGGAGGGGGAGTGGGAGGTGGGCCCCCTCACATCAGGTTTTCGAGAAGGAAGAAATAATAAGAATTGCTGTTTTAGCCGCCTACCGGCCAGCTAGAGGTAAATCAACGGTCCCCTCTTACTTCTCATGCGAGCAGCTCGAAGGAACTTGCTCGCACAGAGGTAAACTAGAGAGACCCTCCTCTGATCATGCTACCACCATAGCCACGAGGAGTCGTAACAAGGTCTGCTCGGCTGGTGGGATCGATGCAGGGATTGAATCCGTACGGTTATCTTGTGTTGCAACACATGCCTATTCCTGAATTAATTCGAATTGCTATGGATAGCCAGGAAACGTTTTTCTCACTCGTTTCTCAACTGCCCAATGTTAATTGAAATAGTAGTTGAAAGGTGTAAACTGCTATTGAATACCCTTTTGAGGGTGAATTTCCCATTAACTTCTCTAGAACCAATAGGCACCCCTACAAAACAAAGGGAGAGGCTATGCATACTGAAAGCATTCGTTTTAGCCTCCCGCTTTAGTCTCCCTAACGGTCGACCTTAGTCTCGCTCCTCAGCTCGACGGTTGTAGCACTTGTCCGAGTAAAAGATCAAACAACAACGGACTAAGTCTAATCTCGTATATGACGACTAATCTCATTCTGGGGCAATGTCATATGTGACGATCAATCTCTTTCTCAACCTGTTGACTTAACGGTTTGACCGTTCCACTCGTGCTTCTTGAAAGGAAAGAAATAGCTCGACTGTTAAGGAGAGGGAGCACTGAGCTACACTCATTATGCCCGACCATTCCGACTCGTAAGTCACTTTATAATCAATGTATAGAATAACTTAGATTCAGTCCGGGCATTAGGTGTACATTTCTCTGTGCTAAAGGGGGTTATGTGAGGCTCCACTCTATCCTGTTGATAGCTGGAGGAAGAGGGAAAATAGGAATAATACCCTGCTTTAGGGGGACTCAAGTAGATTCCCTCATCTTTCGCAACTCGATTCCCTCATCCATAAGGACAATGGGAAATACGAATCCCTAGGACAATGGAAAATCTTTATACCTTTCCTTCGAGTGCCCATGCCATTAGACTATGTACTGGGCTCTCTAGAAGGTAAAGCAGGAAGAGAGTAGCTGACATCAACCATAAAGCCCACTCTATCCTGCTGCCCAGTAAGAGGGAAGAGGTCAAAAGTAAGATACTATTTAGAATACCATTATGAATTTCATTTTTTTTTTTATCCCTATAGAGTCGCATATTTGGGCAGGGTATTTTTTATAATTTCTTTTGGAGCTCTAATGGAGAAGAGAGACATCATTGGGTGTCATGGGAGACCATTTGTTGTCCTAAGGAGGAAGGGGGTGTTAGAATTCGTTCGTTACATCAAGTGATGCAAGCCTTGCACATAGGCGTGGAATTCTATACTATAAAGGGGACTCTCTTTTCTTTGGGCTATGTTCATGCGAAGCAAATATGGTGCCCCTCACAGGGCTGTTCTCTCTTCAATTCCTAGGAGTGCTTCTCATTGTTGGAGAGCCATCCATGCCCAGCTGGACTTTGTTTTATCCCACGCCTTGTGGTCTATCGGTAAAGGTAACATTTTTTTGGCATGATATGTGGTTGAATTCTCCTCTGCAGGTAGACAACCCTCCTCGGCCTCATATCTCTGTCAAAGAGGCCTTCAATGACCCCAATTTGATGGATGAAATTCTGAGTATTTTGGATCCTATCTCCATTCAAGAAATTCAATCTATGCGGGGCTGTCTTTCTGAGGTTTATGAGGGCAAACTTCACTGGCTACTTCATCCTGATGGATGCCTTCTCTGTTTCTAGTGCATGGGAATCGACGCGGGCTTCTCATCCTTCTGTCTACTGGTGGAAATATGTTTGGAATAAATGGGTACACCCAAAAATGGCAGGTTTTGTTTGGCGACTTATGCATAAGGCAATATCCACTGATGAGCGTATTAAGTCTCTGGGTTTTCGGTTTCCCTCTTGTTGTCTTTGCTGTTCCAGCCCTCATAGTAAATCCATCTCGAATCTCTTTGTTCAAGGAGAGCTGGCTGCATCCCTTTGGTCCTTCTTCGCGTCTCATCTTAACATCTCAATATCCCAAGCTCAGTCTCTCGAGCAGCGTCTTGAGTCTTGGTGGACTGATACTATTTGCTCCCAGTATTCTTTTTTACGCAATTCTGTTGCTTTATTTATCCTATGGGAAGTTTGGAAAGACCGCAATTCCATTATTCATGACAATGTAAAGCTCAATATAGTGAAAACGAGACAGAAAATTTGGAAGTGGCTGCTTGACACTGTGGTTCTTTTCCACCCGGCTGGGTTTACATGATCAAGCTTGCCTTCATGCTCTTCAGGTTCCTATTATTTCCCCTAAACCTAAGAGGGGACGTAGGGTTAGCATCCACCTGATATTGGCTCTTTCAAACTCAATGTGGACGGTTCCGCTATAAATGGATTCATAACAGGGGGTGGTGTTATCAGGAATTACCAAGGTCAGGCTATTTTTTTTTTTTTTTTTATTTCTTTCTTCGGGTAAGAACATGCAAGCAGAAGCTCGGGCGTTAATCACTGGCTTGGATCTTGCCTCCCAATTAGGCATACCCCTCTCATGTATGGAACTTGACGCTCAAGTCTTGTTGCATTTCATTCATACAGGGAGCTCCCCTTGGAACTTGGTATATTTGACGCGATCATGCAAGTCTCTCTTATCTCCTTCATGCAATCTTTCCCGCATCTTGCGAGAAGGGAACAAAGTAGCAGATTCGCTGGCATCCTTTGCTCACGCTCATAGGGACAGCATGGTGTTCTACTCAGAAGATAAGTTTCCCACTTGCTGCAAAAGTCATCTGCTTCATGATGCTTTGGGCTTATATAGCTTCCGACCATCATAGGTCTTTTAGCTCTTTTCTTTATGATTATGTAGCCTATGGGCCTTTTCTTTGGAGGTTTGGCTTAAATCCCCCTCCAGTTACTTTCATTTTAGATCCTATTAATTTAAGGCTTTGCCTTTCAAATAAAAAAAAGAAAGAACAAATTCGAACCGGCCTTTCCTTTGATAGTCGACAAGCTTGACTTATAGCGAATTCCATAGAATTGGGCCGGCCGCCTGGAATCAAAAGACTTTCGAACCCGTTGAAGATCCTTGTGGCTCCGGATTCCTCCAATCCAGCCGATTCCGAATCGACCAATTCCGGGATCTTTTGCAGCGAAGGCCTGTCATCGAATTCTTCAAACCTGGGGCATGTCGATCCTGAATGAAACTAAACATCATTGATCCTACTATCAATCAATCCGTCATACAAAGGCCTAACTCCGGCTCTCTCTACGGGTGGAAGGAGGGGCAACAGCCTTGTCAAGGCGCGGGCCAAGCCCACTCAAAGTGAAGCGATTTATACCGAGCAAGAACCTGCACTAGAATAGGAAAAGCCAGACATTCCTTCTTTTCAGAATTCCAGTCCTGCGGGCCTGCCCGAACTGTCAGTGATTCAAACAAAGACGCGGGTGCGAGTCTTCCTCGGTTGAAGTCAAAAAAGTCCTCCTCCTTTATCTTATTCCTACCATCCGGGGCGAAAGGATGAGACGGAATAGCGTGTCATTTCGGAACCGTTCATAAGCTTTCCCTTGACTAATATAAAAGTAAAGGCAGCTATCTGGATAATTTTGGGCCGAAGGCATCACAAGATCGAGAGGAGCCATCTTGATTCGGACTAGAGGAGGAAGGAACCTGAGCCCATAGGTGTAGGAATCAATCCACTGTCTCGTTGCCAATTAGAGTAGAGCCAAAGGCAGCTATCGCGATGAATTGTTACAATGTGTGCCTCCTTCTGGGGAAGCGCGCATGCAGGTGCAGGAAGGAAGCTTCTGCACAGCAGACAATGAATCTATGGGTCCCATGCCTTGTTAGACGACCCGTGCCTTCATCCAAACAGGTGCCTCCTAGGCGGAGAGGAGGGCTTAGGATCGCCTTTACCAGGGGGATGAGGACGAGACAGAGTTGACTCCCGCGGCCTCTCGGTAGAAGAGGGAGAAAGCCCAGTCTTCTATCTCAGTCTCAACAGAAGGTAAGAGGAAGGGCCATTCCCTCTTTCCTTCGGGAAGGGCTTAAAAGCGCCTTCATCATGTCAAGCTTCAGGCAACCGATTGGCTCCAAGGGACTTTAGAAGAAGAGCAATGAGCGTAGTGTTGAACTCTTTCAGTAAGCACCCCTTCCGAAATAGAAATCCATCCTTGATTGCCATCGATATTTCCTCCCCAACTAGCCCCTTATTAATATAAAATGAAAGAAGAAGTTCGGGAAACCGTCAGGCCCCACTCAAACTAGCTGCCCTGCCACCTTAGAATTATAAAGAAGCATTTCTTAAAAAAAAAGAAAGAAGCCCGAATGCTCAAGCTCAATATCATATGGGTTGTGTTCTACCAACGAGCAGCCAGGAGCCTAAAGAAAGCACTGAGAAAGAGATAAGTGTTCCGTATAGGTTCGTATATATATATACTGTGGCGCTATATGATCTTTAGCTATAGGTCTCGTGTGCTTGCTATAGAAAGTACATATACGAGTCACGAGTAAGAGGAAGTGGTAACGGTCGATGGATGTTCATATTTGAGTATTTGCTGACGGAATGCCTCACATCAAGGTGACAGGATTCGAACCTATGGCCCTCTGTACCCAAAACAGATGCGCTGACCAGACTGCGCTACACCTCGTCTCACCACCCCGGAGCATATAGATCCACCCGATCGATGAACACTCAAACCGAACTCACCCATCCTTTTGGGCACAGGGACGCGAGAACCTAAGAAACAGCTTTTTTTTCTAAATCTGCCTCCAGCAAGATAGGGCGACGCAAAAAAGCCGTATAGTGCAGGAGCGCTCACATTTTTTGGCTTACTCTTGCACTTGAATTTGAAAATCCGGCTCGCTCCCGGCCTTTGGACCCTTGGCCCGCTTAGAAGTGGATTCGAACCACTGACACAAGGATTTTCAGTCCTTTGCTCTAACCAGCTGAGCTACCTAAACCACTTTCCTAAAATATGTTTTATTCATCGAATAGCGCCCTACCTTACCACTTGACTAGTAAAAAGCCCTTGTACTAAAAAAAATAGAATATATAGGCCTTTTTCGCTTCTTCGTCAAGCTTTCGAGCAGCTCTTTCAACTGCCGCCTAATCCCCCAACATGCTCAAGAACCGAGAGCCGCCCAGGGACTGGACTCCACCAAGAGGTTCTTTCTCTCACGTCATTTCGCCCGCCCGTTTCACTTCTGTCCCGGAAGAAATGGGATTCGAACCCATGCATGATGCAATCTTCTTGTATGTCGATTTAGCAAACCAATGCCTTAAGCCACTCAGCCATACCTCCAAGTTGTTGATCGGAATGGAATTTGATGCGCCGGGTTTGGTTGGTTGCCCGAAGGGCTATCTGATCCGATCAACTGCGTAAGCCGTAGCGCGCTAGCGCGCGTACTATTCCGGGGACTCTATCCAGATCTATGGATCTCCCCAGCATCCAAGCGAGACTCCATCAAAATCTGCCACTCGTTGGGCGACGCCTTCTTTTCTACGAACACCCCACCACTGAATGATGAACTTTGCCAGTTTTCGCCTCCGACCCGACCAGGAGAGAACACAGGGTCAAGCCAAGCCCTTACCCGCCTGAATGGAATTCATATCTCCTTCGTCTGGTCGAGAAGGGAGAAAGCCCGTGGAACTGGACTGTGACTCTTCTATTACATTATGGAGAAGTCCATTCTCGTCATGGTCGATCCACGTCCTACCGTAGTGCCCGGAGAACCAGGCTTGCTTAGCTTACAAAGCTAGCTTACTAACGCGAATCCTTTTTGATTGATTGCACGAGCTAGCCAGCAAGCCAGCAAAGCCCCGACGCTTAATCGCTTCATTTAGGCACCTACTGACACTAAAGCCGTTCCACTCGTGCTTCTCTAACGAGAATCACTTCGTTCCACTCTCCCAACAGGCCAGCAAGCCATTCCTAGCGGCTTAGCCCTTGTTAAAGGCTAAAGAGCGTACTGAACACTCACCCTTTCTCGCCAGCAAGCTAAGCTCCTAGTCCTCTTAGCCGGCTTACCTTTAACCTAACTCTCTAGTTTATGGCCTAAAAACACGGGAAAACACTACTTTTTGATCAAAAAACAGAAGGCCATTTAAAAGCTCTTTTCTTGTGTTCTTGAGTACACGTTAGGATATTACTTCAGGGGCTATCCAAGCCATTGAGGAGCCTGCTCAAGCTGCTGAGGATGATGAATGATCCTAGAGGCTCTTCTTCCGTATGAGATCTTATAACCGGGAAGCGTAGGTAGAACTTGTGGAAGGAAGACACTGGCGAGTAGACCTGTGAGAGCCCCCCATCAAAGGTCGATATCTTACCTTTAAAAGCGGGTATAAGAATTGGAAGTCGGGATATCCCAATCTTCCAGCTCTCAAGCAGTTCAGAAGATTCATCCCTCATGAAATCCCCTTTGCTCCTGCTTTCATCTACCCCTATGCTTCTGCTTTCTTCGTCTATGCCTATGCCTCCAGGGATGGATCCAATTTCCTGTCCTTTTTTGGAATCGTTGATACATATGTTATGTTACGATGGCTTCGGATGAGAGAGGGTGGTCGTAGATCATAGTTCTGTAGCGAAGCTAGGCTGTTGAGTTTGAGCTATGAGTTCTGACCTGAGCTAGTCTTTCAGATTAGGCAGGGAACATGAGGGACAGTTCCTCACTACCGAAATTCCCTTACAGTTCTAGAAGGTAAGAGAAGCTAGGGCTTTTGAGTTCCAGTAATCAAGCCAAACTGGAGTTCTGGAGAGAAGGCAGTGAACGGAGTTGGCGGTTCGAGTTCTTGGCAGGACGGATGGGGCCCAGAGTTAACAAGTAGCTTGGCTCAACCTTCGCTTTCCTTTGACAAGGCAGCTAAGGCTCCAGCTTCGCTTTCTACTTCGCTGCCTTTCTCTAACGAGACAAGTAAAGTACCTTAATTCACTTACAGCAAGATAAGGTATTTCAAGCGGGTGAAAGTATAGAGCTACTAACCAGAGTCAGAAAAGTTGGTTGGCATTCAAGCAAGAGAGAAAGAAGTCCCGATCAGGCTACAAGTGGGACTAGAAGCGAGGGCCGCTATTCCGGTCAGCTTGTTAGAAAGGGAACTAGCACCCTAAAGACAGCTACTCTCGCTTTCTAACAGTAAACTAAACTGCCTTCCGGTCGCCTCACCAACGCCTTCTCTCCCTATCGGTCGAACTTTTCCATCCTCTCCCGTTGGGAAAGGGGATCGATTACCTTTCTTAGCTAGGAGAAAGTCACTGTCATCGCTCTCTCCTTGAATCGCTCGGAAATCGTACCTAGCCTCTCGTCCATAACCTAGCCCGAAGCTCTCAAGCGACTGATTTCACACAAGTAGTAGGACCTTCTTTTATAGTGGAGTTAGAATAGGCTCTAGAATAGTCGAATTAATGGTCAGTCTCGCTCTCCACCCTGCTGCTAGATGGGGTAGGGCTTTTCACATGCTTGAGATAAGACAGATCTTTTTTAGGCATTAAATAGGCCGAGAGAAAAGTCTCATTTTGACATAGATGAGCAGCAACTTTAGAAATGAATGCTCAAGTCTGTCACTTAGAAGATAGGATGGTATCGACCCGGACAAGGGGGCAAGATCCGCTGGCTTAGGGCCCCTTTAGTAGGGAGCAGAATCGGTAGGTTCCTTTCCGCCCATCGATTCAATAAGATCAGTTCAATCAGTAAAGGTCGAATTGAAATCTATTATTATCATAGACAAGACAAGGGAAGATGCCCCCAATAGAAGGCAATTTTATAATGTACCAGAGAATAGGCAGGTTTAGAGTTAGAGGAATATCAAGAATTGGAATATCAGTCAGAAATTGAATAAGAGAAGCAAAGACGGGTTATAGTATAGTAGAATCAGTAATCATCTAGCGGGGACGGTTTCACTTATAGGTCAAGGGTCTCGCCCATCTCTATTCGCCTATCCTCTTCCTAGATCGAAGCTTTCCTTGGCTTCGAAGCCTATCTCCACCATGACCTCTTTCTCCTAGCTCTAGCTGTCGAAATAAACCGCCTCTCCCTCTGTCCTAGTCAATTCATTCTTTCTTGGCCTCTTCGTCAGTAGGGGTCTGGAATCTCACCCTCAAACCTTTCCTTTAAGATAAGAAAAGCGTATCGCCCTTTCCTCTATCAACTACCATCGGAAACGCGGAAAGAGCCTATCTCTTACTCTTAAATCCAGTAAAGCTTAAGAGAGGTACTGAAATAAGTGACCCGAGAAGCCCACCCTTTAGGTCCCTTTTCATAGACGAGAGAATGAGGATCGATTTAGTGCTGAAAGCCTTAAAAGCATCAATACGATTTCAGCTTGCCCCTATACTCTATGAGATAGAAACTTTTGCCATTGAAGGGTCCTCATAGAAGGAAATAGTGAAAGTCTCATTTTGACACTAGCGAGATACCTACTTTCTAATGGATCTCTCAGTCTACGAAGGAAAAAGTGAGAACGTTAAAATGCCTTTCTAATAGAAAGTTTCTACATGCTATCTGGAGCTATAGGTAGAGGAATTTGATCGATTGGCTTTCAAGCTGAACTATGTAATTAAGAAGTGTAATGCCAAACTGATTAGCTAAGAGAAGCCCTGGAGTAAGGCTTTAGCCTCAGCCTCCATATTATTGCCCTGACCAAAGTTGCATGAGAATGCTAAAACAATGAAACCTGCTGAGTCTCTAATGCAGCCACCTACTGCACTATTTAAGTCAATAGCAGAACCATCCACATTTAGTTTAAGGCCTGTAATATGAGGAATCCATTTGAGCCATTTCCCTCTTTTGGGAATGGCGGGCAGAATGATTATCAAGGCTTGAATGCATGTCTGATCATGTAGTGATAGGGCAAAAATCGGGGGGAAGGACAAAGAATTTGAAAATGAAATCTATTGTACTGATAAGATTTATCGGTAGTTCCGTAGCAGGTTTTTTCGGACGTTTTCTAGGATCAGAAGGAACCGCTATAATGACCACAAGTGGTCATCTCGTGCTTTTATCAATACTCATTTTAAGCTTTCTCTTTCTTTTTGGTATTTTTTGTAATTGTAAAAATAAAAAGACCAGCTTTACATTTTTGTTTATTTATTTCATTTTATATGTGGATATATTTTTATTTGGTTATTTTATCAAACATTATTGCATGAGTTTTGCTCTACCCTTTCTTATTTGTTGGGCCGGTAGTGGGGACATAATCCCTTCAAATTCTGGTTCCGGCCCGTCACGCTCGACCCCGTGTACGGAAGATTCCTTCGAAATTAAAGTCTTAATGGAACCTTTTTCCGAAACAGAAATGATGGGCACGTCAGCTCGTTCTTCGATCCCAAGGGACGATGAAGCTACCCCATCCAGTCAATCCTCTTGGGCTGGTTCGTGGATTGATAAATGGATAAACCGTGGTGAGGTGGGGTCTTCGATCCCAAGGGTGGCGGACGATGAAGCCCACCAAGGAGCTGTTGTTCAAAATACAAGCTTAGAGTCATCAATCCGAAATCGCATTGTACGACTCGAGCAGAACAATAGCCCTTATCTGCTCGATAAGGGAAAGGGGCAATATTGGGGGGAAATAAAACAAGAACTGGATCATGCTTCCTCTCAGAGGGAGTATAACCGGGTTCTTGACTTTGAGAACAGAGACCCCCAGATCCGGGAGCGCAAAAATGAGTGTTTCCACCTTTATAAGGAAGTGTTGGCGAAACATCCTACCTTGGCCGACCAGACCCCATACAACCCGCAAGAGGTCTTTGACGACTTCTTGAACCACCATAGGGACCAACTCGATCAACAAGAGTTGCACGTGGAAAAAAACGACCACTTGGAGCTCCGCTTTTTGGATCTATTGAGGCAAAGGCTCAAAGAAAATGGCCCCGCCTATGTTCGAAAAAGATTTTTCGATTGAAAGCTGTCCGAAAGGAAAGCGGGTAAACCATTTGGACCGGGACAAACCTCTGTGCGCCCTGGCCGGGCTGACAGGTTTTTGGCGCCAAAAAGTGAGGGAGAGAGAGATCTCGTTAGTCCTGGTATGATTGCCGCGGGTTGTCGTCGGCCCGACGGACTTTGGGAGGGAAAGGTAAAGCTGGCGTAGACCCCAGCTTAGAGTAACTGCCCGAAAAGGCCAGTGAGGTTCCAACTGTAGTGAAATGAAGGATCTTTCTGAAAGTTCACTATGGTTGGAAGAAGACAGGTGGGAGTGAGCCGAGCGAGAGCAAAGCAAGTTCCAGTGGTGGGCTGTCGGTCTGGTCCCATTTTATACATAGTAAGAAGAGTAGCAATGCTAGATTAAGAAGGGGTAAAGCCATAACTCTGCCCTAAGCATTGAGCTTACGCGAACCAAGCTGCGAAAAAGACTTTTTGGGTAGCCTTCCATGCCAAGCCAGCACATGGACCGGATTGGTACTCGAAGGGCTTCCCCTTCCTCGGACCAAGAGGCTTGGACTATGAGCCCGCTTAGCAAACGAGGCCCGGGACGGGGTGGATGGTTATGGCGTCTCGTAGATCAGACTTTGCTTTTCCAGGTTCCAGGCTAGAGAAAGGCGATTCCATATCCGCTGCTTCTATGCTAGGAAAAGGACTGAAGGAACTTACATTAGGTCGTGACTTGTGAGGGTTCCGGGTCAGGAGCGGTAAAGAAGTAAGGAGGTCGACTAGCTTTTAGCTTGGTCAGCATAGTTATTAGTGTGGCGCGTTAACCAGAAGAATAAGCGAATAAGCGCGGCAAGAGCAATAAGATGAAAAGAAGCACGTCGGGTAAGCGTATCAAGAGATACCGTGGGAAGGTTGCCCTTGACGCCAGTCATGAAGGATCTCGGCTAGGACCAAAGGAAAATGCCCTATGAGCGCTTAAGCCGAGATTATTCGCCGCCGTATACAAGATTCTAAGCGGAAGATTATGAGCCACTGGCGAAGGCTTGATAACTAGGGTAAATAAACGAGTCCGGTTGTGGAAGGGAATGGGGCGCATTGAGCCTTCCTCTCCTTAAACTAGGGTCCCCTTTGCAAACTGACTCAGCCTTAGGTGTCATCCCTTAAAACTGGTATAGGGGGGCCCATATAGAGAGTAGACAGCGAAAACAAGAGCTTCCAACAGTAGATCCGCAATATAGGAATATGCATAAACTGTAGCTCAAAAGAGCTTATCTCCCCACTGCCCTCCATTCCCCTGGCACACACGTCTCCATAAGACGAGCGACGGGGTTCGGGAGCTTCCGTCCTTAAACCAGCCTATTTTTATTCTTTTTTTACACGAGATCCATAGATAGGAACATAGTAAAGAAAGGCAGAGACCATAAACTAATAGTAGGATCTGTTGCTGGTTCTGATCCAACTGACTCTAAATATCCAACAACAGGGGGGTTAGTGAGGTGAATAGGTCCAGAGGGACAAGGAAGGTATAGTTTCAGCGCTCTTTTAGGGCTTGCTTTATTCACAACCTAAACTTGAGAGGGGGACCTTTGCATTTTCTCTTCGATTGAGTTTGAGCTAACGGGAGAAGTTCACTAAAGAACGTCTCTAAATAATAGAGAGTTCCTAGTGAGGGTGAATCAGCCATTTCCTTTGCTTGCTCGATCAAACACAACCGCACTGCACTGCTTCTTCTCCAATCGGGGAAGTAGGGGAGCCCAAACCACTTTGTCCACCGCTCTCTCTTCTCTTGCGGACCCTTCCTTTTATATGATATATGAACATTTGCATTCGGGCTGCCTAGAGCCTTTCCATTTGTTTAGTGCAGCTCTTGTAAGGCAAGAATTACGGAGACGGGAGATTCGGCTACCAAACTGGACAACTAACCCATTCTGTCTCGCATTCTCTTTTTCAAATACTTCCTTCGTGAATGGAATCTTCCAACTTGTGTAAGTCTAAATCTGTTACCTATAAAAGTCTAAGATCGAGCTACGAAGTTGGTTAGCCATGCATTATTGATACCGCATTTAGCGTACTTGAACCGGGCAACTTCCACTCGAACTCCAACATATATTTATTCCCGTAACCTATAAAGTCAAGATATACCTACTCCTCACCGGAAGACTAAGAGGAGGATGCCCAAAGAAAAAAATTCCTCTATCTCCTCCTGCCTAGGTAGGAGTGGGCTAAGGGAGGTAAACACGATAGAGAATGAGCGCTTCTTTGTTCGCTAGGCTTTCGCGCTAGTCATTCATCCCTAGCTTGGTTCCTGGGATATCTTGATTCTCTTTAGGATGATGTAAGGGTCGGAAACAACTCCCTTTGGGGAATAAGGAATCGATCCTCAACGTCTTTGGTTCCCGGCTTTGATAGCTTGAAAGCAAAGGTGAAGATTCCATCTTAGCCGAGGACCCCCACTAACCCGCCAAAAGATCTCATCCTCCCCCCTTCATCTTGATCTTGACAGAGGAACATGAATTGGGTTGGGTCTATTGTAGCTTCACTCCTTGGGATAAGTTGTCCAATAAATGAATTTCGTGGAATAGGAAGAGCTCATTTGAATGCCGAAACTCTTCTCTTCTACGTCATTGAGCAAAACCTCTTTCGTTTCGAGATGCGAAGAATCATATCCCAAAACTAACTAAGAAGGAATCAAGCAGCAAACTTTCCTCCTCAGATGAGGCTTAGTTCAGCTAGCCCTAGACAGATCACATCTCATTAGAAAGGCAGGCATTGAATTATCATTAGAAAAGGGCTCCCCAGTAGAAAGAATTGAATTAGCTAAGTCAGTAAGAATGACTGGGGCCCCGTAGAAGGCACAATACGTTCTTAGATTCGACATTACCGGTCAAAGCATTGATTCTAAGCCTTTCGTTAGCTCGTTACAGATCGGTAAGAAGGGGATTCTAAAAGCCTTTTTTTAGGCCTTAGGTAGGAGAACTCTTCCTATTACGGATAGTACTACTACTCTTTGTTATCCACGTAGTATCTTCGTAACAACCACAGAGGGAAAGAGCCTTAGCTTAGGTTGAGTCTTTGTTTACGTTGATTGTCCGGAGTCAAGCGTTGAAGCCATCCCATTTTCAAAAGGAGAACCGGGCTCCATCTAACTACAAGAAAAACAACCTTAACGCACGCAGCTATAATGCGCCTGTCTTCCGAGCCCTTCCCTTTCTTCACCGGTAATTCAGTAAAGCTCACTTCGCTTGACAAATATATAATTTATCTTTCGACTAAGAAGTGAACCAAGTTGGCACCGATATCATAATGACTCCTAGTCACTTTTTACCATGCTTTTTCTCACTTTTGGAATCAAACTTCACAGATTCTTTATCTATAGAAGAATCATTATTCTTTCAGGACATAATCATTGATGCTTGCACTCGAGCTGGCATATATCTCTTTTATTAGGTCTATGGTCCTCGCTGGGAAATGAGTGAGTCCTTGCTTATTGATTAGTTATAAAATTCTTATGCTAAAGGAGCTTTTAAGCCACTTTTAGGAATCGAATAAGCAATCACAAAGAATGGTAAGCGCTACGAACCTTTGCCCAGTTAATCCGAGTAAGGTTTAAGCGTATATATAGATAGGTTAGGGAATGGCCAGCAGTTTAGTTCCCCACATTGGGAGAGAAAAGAGAAGACTGCGGTCAATGATCAATTGTGCACATCCTTTTTGGATGGTCGGCTTAGAGTGAAAGCATACGAACATAGACTTTGTGACTGACTTCGCCGTATAAGCATATCTTCACTGAAAGTCATTAGGGCTGCTTTTGCCCATGCCATGAATGAGAGTGAGTCCAGTCCATCTTCCTTCCCTGGATATGCTGTGTCCTCTACATTCGCTTCGTCCTCCGCTTTTGACTCCTCTACTGCGCAAAGATTTTGATCCCCCGTTTAGTGAGTCGTGAAAGCACCTACCTTATGTTTAGACGTATTGGTTTCAGTGAAAAGCCAAATAGAGAGTTTTGCGTGTGCCTGCTTTAGTAAGAGTAAGGAAAAAGCTTGAAAAGCGTACTTGCTTTAACAACGGAAAGAGGTTCCTTCAGCGGTTCAGCTTTAGGTCTCGGTTCAGGTGCTTTTCATGATTGTGGTGTTTGATTGGGCACGGGCGTTCCTGTCCTTACTTAGAGGTCAAGTTGCCACCTGTCTATCGAAGGGGGATTTCCCAGCCTATCTCGGTATATGTTACCGAAAGAAGAATCTAATGATTTCCCTAATTCTGTGAGAAAGAAAAACCAGTTTGTTAGAGCTGGGGCAGAGAAGCAATCAACAGAATGGGTCCCTGTTGTTCACAAGTGAAGGCACTGAACGGATCAAGATCTCGTAAATTCATTGTCTTTCTTGATTCAAATCAGAAAGAACTTCTTTCGCTATTGAAGCCATGCCTGAGCTGTCAGCTTATTAGCATCCCTCTTCTGCGTTAGGAATTGTCCGAAAAGGTTCGATTGAATCCCATGCTTTCATGGTCCCTATCTCTGCCCCGGCACTGGCCGACACGTAGGTCTATTCCGCGCTTTCCTAGGTGCGCATCTCCATCTACTAAAAGTAGGGGTGGTTGCCATAGATAGATTGGGTCATTCGTAACCAGAGCAATAACCGATGCTACAGCATAAACTAAAGCTATACGTGGCGGCCCCTAAAGGCGTAACTGACAGGTTCTGTTTTATCTGCCCATCCGAGTCATCCCGTACTCCAAAAAAGCAGAGGTGAGGTCCGGAGAGTGGGACGGATCTACCTGGCCAAGGTGCCAATGTCAAGTGGTTATCCGAAGTGTTGGAATATGCTCTACCTACGGTACCTAACTAGTCTTTCTTTTCGGTAAGTAAGAATACATTGACCGATGGAGGAGAACCCCCGAAGTAAACATAAATGAAGGGGCATACCCCACCCCAGGCAACCAAACAAAGAACTCAAGACACTCCCCGAGCTCTAAAATAAAGAAACTAACCTATGGAAAAAATTATTGAAATTAGATTACGATTACAAAGGCTAAAAATAATCCAAGTTTCTACGTAATCAAAAAGAGCCTAAGGATTAACCGAAACTAAGCACATACTAAGCCCAATAAGACACATTGGCCTAGATATACATGAGGCCAACTGAAAAACAGGTATACACATCAAATAAACTAGGATGAAACATAGGATTCGGTGGATGATTCGGCATCCTTTATTAATTGCGTATGTATATAACGGTAGCCCTTCCTTAATAGTTTTTGAGTAGGCTAGGAAAGAAAGAAGAAATGATAGAGCGAAATGGGTTGGTTGCCCAAAGGGCTATCTGATCTGATCATGGGGGGATAGCACAAGGGCTTAAGGCATTGGTTTGCTAAATCGACATACAAGAAGATTGCATCATGCATGGGTTCGAATCCCATTTCTTCCAGTCTTTTCCTACTGAACACTTTCCTGCTCAAGATAGGGTACTAGAAAGGGATCATACGAAGGCTATGTTCTTTTTTTAGATCTAGCCTGAATGACTCCTAAACTAAAGGTTTTCATTATATCTAAAGTGTGCAGTGAGGGTTATATTATAGGTAGCCAGTCTTTACTTCACTCGACCCAAGCAATGCCCAAAGAGTCCCATGCCTTTCTTGGTCGGACCAAGCCAACTGGCGATTTCCGACAAGTCTTTCCTAATTTTTAGAGCAAGAAGCGGAACTACAGGGATGAAATGAAAAGTGTTTCTTACGATTACGCCCAACAGCCCACTTGAGCAATTTTCCATTCTCCCATTGATTCCTATGAAGATAGGAAACTTGTATTTCTCATTCACAAATTCATCTTTGTTTATGCTGCTAACTCTCAGTTTGGTCCTACTTCTGATTCATTTTGTTACTAAAAAAGGAGGAGGAAACTTAGTACCAAATGCTTGGCAATCCTTGGTAGAGCTTATTTATGATTTCGTGCTGAACCTGGTAAACGAACAAATAGGGGGTCTTTCCGGAAATGTTAAACAAAAGTTTTTCCCTTGCATCTTGGTCACTTTTACTTTTTTGTTATTTTGTAATCTTCAGGGTATGATACCTTATAGCTTCACAGTTACAAGTCATTTTCTCATTACTTTAGGTCTCTCATTTTCTATTTTTATTGGCATTACTATAGTGGGATTTCAAAGAAATGGGCTTCATTTTTTAAGCTTCTTCTTACCCGCAGGAGTCCCACTGCCGTTAGCACCTTTTTTAGTACTCCTTGAGCTAATTTCTTATTGTTTTCGCGCATTAAGCTTAGGAATACGTTTATTTGCTAATATGATGGCCGGTCATAGTTTAGTAAAGATTTTAAGTGGGTTCGCTTGGACTATGCTATGTATGAATGATATTTTGTATTTTATAGGGGATCTTGGTCCTTTATTTATAGTTCTTGCATTAACCGGTCTGGAATTAGGTGTAGCTATATTACAAGCTTATGTTTTTACGATCTTAATCTGTATTTACTTGAATGATGCTATAAATCTCCATTAAAGTGGTTATTTATTTATAATTGAACAAAAGCGAGGAGGCGAGCTTTGCCGTATTGCATTAGAAAGTGGGGAATTCCATCGTCTTTGGTATGCGAATTTCAAGCTGCTACTGCTCCGATAGCTGCTTTAGAGGTTGCTTAGCCGGTATCTGACTGAACTAGCTGGTTTAGATTTCATTAGTTGAAAGTCTCGCACTATTTACACTATTTCAACAAAGACTGTGTAAAATGGATATGATATAAGGGAAGGATTGACCTGTTGGTTGACTTCTCAATTGAGAAAAGACTGGAATGAAACTGGCAATGCTCTCTTCGGTTTTCATCCGGTTGGCAATCCTCTCTTCGGTCCTAGCTGAGTTCTGTCTTAGCTTTACGGCAAAGGGATAGGCTTAGCCTATTGAATGGGGAGAGCTAGGCTGCATTCACCATCGAATAACGGGGTAAAAGGCTACTTTCAGATCTCTTTCCCTATAGTCGTACTATGACTTTATGAGGGATTGAACTCTAGTCGTACTATTCGATATCATCTAGCAAAGAAGTCAGCTATGGGCAAGACTTGGGGCGGGCCACCAAAGCGGGTTTAGCCGGTTAGAGCTCAAGAGAATCGCTTCACGCCTTGCTTGCAAGAGCTAGACAGCAAAACCATTCCTAGCCACCATTGCTTTCGAAAGAGCCACCATTTCAGGGAACATCTACTTGATAATTTTCTATAGTGAAAGCCTTTTTCCAGGCAAAGACCCCACTCATAGGGTGAAGGCAGCCATCACTGGAGAATAGCTCCTAGCCTTATTCTAAGAAGGCGCATGCCATCAAACGAAAGGAAGGGCCCAAACCGTTAGGGAGCATATGTTTCCAATAGCAAGAGTCAGTCCAAGCAGCGGAACACGTTACCCATTTCAACTAGGGAAGTTTCCAAACTCAAATTCGAAATGAGATCTTCCATCTTGATTAGCATGGTAGGTAGGCATGAAAGATGAGGCAAAGAATGTTCCGCATCTCCCCGGCCAGAAGCTTTCAAGACAGGCAAAGGTAAGGGGAAAAACAGATAAGGAAGGGGAAAAACAGTTAAGAATGACTTTGCTAGGAGTTAGGACCTTTCATCCAATACATGTCCAGGGGATTTTGATCCCAATAGAATGCTATTTTACCTAGGTCAAAACCACGTTAAGGATACCTCTTTATACCCTTTCTATTATAGGCTTAAAGCATGAGGGTGGACCCTTATTTTAGCTTGCCTATAGCAGGTATTAGAGAAGGATGACCCGCATGTGGGTGAAAAGCCTCTCTAATACTAATAGCGGAGAGTGATAGTACGATGGATAGGTCTCATCAGAGGTTCTGGCTGGTATTGCTGCTATAAGTCCGTTCGGGGAGTCCGTGGCATAAACAAAGAAGGATTTGAGTCTGAGAAAGACTGTTTCCCCATTTTCATACGAATAGTGAGAAATCTCAGAGTTTATCCAGTTGGGGCATAGAAAGAAGACCTGAACTCGGTGTTTCCTCAATCTGAATAGATCAATCTGGATTATAGGCCAGCAAGCCCGGAACCAGCAAGTGGGAGCCTGCTGGCAAAGAGAATGTTAGTGAGTCTTAGCCATGATCAGACGAATGGTGTCAAAGACGAGAAAGAAGAAAGAGGAAAATGAGACATTCAATCATGATTTAGCGGGGGCAGTTAGACGATGCAAGGTATGCTTCAGAAGGCCTAGTTCAATCTGAGAGGTTTCCCATGCTCTCGCTCCTTAGAAAGATTAGGTGATAGGATACGCCGACCTTTAGTTAGAAAGAGCCGGGTGACCCCCTATCAATCTGCTTTCGCCGCTAGCCTCTCCTTTGCTTTTTTAGGTTTCCCATGCCTTGAAGAGGTTAGAGAGGGATATCAAATCCGGATTGAAAGATAGGCATAGATAGTATAATCAAGAGGATTAGGCATGAGCATACAAAATCAGTCAAATATGAGAAAGATAGATACGAAATCCGGATCAAAAAGATAGAGATATCAGAAATCCGGTATGGAATGATAGATCAATCTGAAAGATGAGGCATGAATGCTAGAAGGCAGGGATAGGTATTCAACCAGAAACCTGAACCCTTTAAGTCGTTCCTTCTATGGGTAAGTCAAGTTCAGTTAGAAAGTCCTTCCCTCTCTGCTCATCCTTCCCCGTTCCTAGCTTAGCTCTCACTATTGAAGCTCGTACGCAATGAGCCTCTCACGTTTCACTGAGATTGCTGCTTAGTCCTTCTCAAAAGCCTAATTCGTTCGCCTATGAATAGTCAGCCGAGAAAAGTCTAATTCTTTCGCCTATAGGTAGCCAAAATCCCGGAAAAAAGGAACTTGATGATGTTCTTCTCCCCTCGTGGTCTCTATCTATAGATCCTAGACGGCGGAGACCATCTAGCTATTCATTAAGAAATGCCTGAAATGCTTGCTTTAAGCCGCGTACGAAAACCCCACATGCACCCTTCACCCCTCGAAAATACCCTGATAATGAAAGTCAGCGCCCTTCGAATGGACAATGGGGGAAGGTTTGTCTTCCATGGTAGCTAGGTAGCCCCGCATGAAGGTGACTCGCCCCCGATTGTAGGAAGCCCACTCTACAGTCTGACATGCTTTCCGTATCTAAGGTAAGGGGAATAATGCTAATCTATGTGCCAAGGAAGGTAGGCCTTTAAGGAAAGTAATTCATCCGGTAGGTACTACTAACTAGAAGAGATTGAGAAAAAGGGATTTTCTCTCCCTAAGGTCGAGTCTCCTTCCTATCCTTTTCAGTCTGTTTTCACTTCCTCTAATTCAGTAGGGATGCTATCATCTAGTGACTAACTAACCCGTTCGCAGCAAGCTTTCAGTCTCCCTTTCTTGTCTATCATGACTTTAGCCCTTAGGGCCCTAGATTTAGTCTAGTAATGATAGAAAAGAGTAGCGGTTGTCTTTAGACCAATGCTTGACTCAAGCCCTAAAACTTTCTATAAGGATATTTCTCTTTAGGAAAAACAGGGGGAAATATTGGGCCTTAAATTGCCTTCTTTTAGCGTATTAATGACCTTGCTTGCTAGCTAGATTTGGTTGTTGACCAACTACAGGGAGAAAGAAAGCCTATTGAATAGGGACATTTAAGGCTAACTCTTTCTCGTCTTCAAAAAAGTATCAAAATGCAGTTATATAAGCTATCACTTTTTCAATTAAAGATCAGCTCATCGAAGGGAAAAGTGAGAGTATCAAAATGCAGTTATATGAGCATCGACTTGAGAATTTGCCTAGTGAGAAAGCCAGGAAAAGACCCAACAGGCATACAAACTCACTCTCCCGGGGCAGCAGAGGAAGGCAAGATTTATTAGGAGGTGGGGCAACTAGCTAGCCTTAGTAGTAAGGACGGAAGTCATACAACCTAGCCCCGGAGTTCATACATTTTGAATGCTTTCGGACGGCTAACTATCAATTTCTTTAAGGTGCTAGCTGCTTAGCTTTACTAGAAGGTCGATGAGCTGGGTCAATCTCCATGCCCTTATCTTCTTCAAGCCCTTAAGGCTAAGAAGTCAACTTCATAACCTTTTCCATTATCAGTAGCAGCAGTGGACGAATCGAGACAATCAAAATACAGGTAGGAATCTGCTTATCTACTTGCCTTTCAACCTCAGAGCATTCAGTTCAGGTACCGCAGCGGTCGACGACTTGGCTGGGGCAGATCTTCACTCATTATCCTTCTTCGAACCTTTTGGTATGTATTGCCCCTAACTATAGATCAGATCCAGCAGACGATAAAGAAAATTCCGCACTGCTGCTGAGTCGTCGGACTTATCCACCAAGGGATTCGTGGAATTTCTGTGGATTGCGTTGGGGGAAATCTACCAAAGCTAGGCAGATAGATAGACTCCTTTCCCGCTGCTAAGGGAGAGCAAGAAAGATAAAAATTCTTGTTTTTTAACCAGCGCCCCCTTTTGGGTATGCAGGTACTAAGAGTCCTCTCACTACCAACCAGCAGACATCATCTGGCTGGGTCTTGCCGGTATCAACAACGAGAAAAAACTACCAAATGGAAACAGCAACTAACTATGGCTCTTGGTGGGCCCAGACAACGTCCTAGGCGTAGGGGAGATCGGAGCAACAGGTAACGCCTAGACGACGTTTTTATTCCTGGGCTGCAGTAAGTAGATCGAGAGGTCGTTTCGCCCCTTGTCCCCGAATATGGGTAATATGTTCTCATACAATGTTGCTCCAATCTGACCTAGCTGGCGAGCGATCCCAGTTCGCGACAGAGAACAAGACAGCAAGCGAGCGTACCTTTGTTCGCTTCTTCTCCACCAAGCACGGAAGTTTAAGGATAACTGTAGGTCGGTGGCTACCTAAGGAAACTCCGATTCGATCCGCCCCCCGGCTGGGAGGCATCTACCTCATCCCGATCACAAGGAGAGGTTCACTATGATGGGGGGTACTTCTTTTTTTCCCTTCCGGAAAGAATGAAATGCATAGGGGACCATCCTTTTGTTGCGGCATGCTCCTCAGATTTACGGATTCACAGGGGCCTCAGGCCCTACTTAGTTGACTGACAATGACAAAGGCTTGCGAAACTAAGTAGGGCCTTTTGAATTGAATCTTAAGTAGTCTATCAGTGGTGCAAAGCTAATTGCCCCTTTTCAGTAGGGGGCGAAAGGTTAGACCTTAGAAAGTCAGCGAACAGCGGTTCTTCTATGTAGGTATGGCGTTCCCCCTTGACTCTCCTAACGTCGAGCTAAGTGATTTCGTAACCTTTTCGTAGCGTAGTAGAATGAAGGCTACGCACCGACGCTATCTTTTCTATTAGCCTAAGCGTCTTCGCTAACTCGCTCGCCTACTATACTATACCCTACTATACCACTTTTAGGGTAGGCTAGGCTAACTCAGCCGCTTACTTCTAGTAGGGCTAAATAGCGCCTTTTCTTTTTAAAATAACCAATTTTCATTATTGCGAACCTATAGGTCCTTAGTAGCGTTGACAAAGAAGAACAGCCGGTTAAAAGACAACGAATCTTTTTATTTATATCTTAATTATATATATTTTTATATATAATTAAGAATAATTAAAATTTTAGGCCAGCTTGACAAGCTACCCTTCCTCTTGATCTGAGGTGCGAAGATCAAGATATCTTTTTTATGACTTCCATTCCACTTATCGATCCCGGCCCAGAAAAGTGACCGACCAGGGCCCTATTGATGAATGAAAGAAAGGCTTTATGAGCCCTGTAAGCCCACACCTGTGTAGAGTGGATCGTTCAACACCTGCGGCACAAACCCATTTTTGACCTATTGGTCCTAGTATCATAGGCGACCGAACGGCCGCCCCCTAATTACTAGACCGACCTGCTATAATAATTCCATAAACACCTAGCGAAGATATGGCAAACAAATAAAGTAGCCCTATGTTCGGATCTGACAATACCATACCATAATCAAAAGGTACAACGGCCCGAGCGACCAGACTTAACATAAATGTAGCCACTGGAGCCATTCTAAAAAGGGAGAAATTTGCACTACTTGGTGAAATAGGTTCTTTTATAATCAATTTAAAACCATCTGCTAGAGGTTGTAACAATCCAAACGATCCCACTACATCAGGACCCTTTCGACGTTGCACAAAAGCCATTACTTTACGTTCAGCTAGCACTAAAAAGGCTACTCCTAGTAGAAGTGGTAGAATTATTCCAAGTATTTCAGCTGGAACTGCTATGTACATTTTCTATTTTCTATTCACTCATGATCTGGCCTAGTCGACCCGATCATGATATTTCACTCATGATCTGGCCTGGTCGACCCAATCATGATATTGAAGGATGGGACCTTTTCTCGAAAAAGAAAGGAGATTCTATTTCTTCTTCCAAGCCCTTCTTAGAAGATGCAGTCAGTAAGCTCTCACTTATCTTCTTCATTTACGAAAATAGATAGATAAGAAAAGATGTCAGCCTCTCTTTTCTCGCGGAACACTCACTTCATGGAGCTATTTGAATTGGAAGACAACGACAAAAGTGAAAGAAGGAGGTCTATTTCGTTGATCGATGTCAATGGACCAAGAAATCTGTCCTTTGCTGAAAGCTCATAGGGTAAGAAGAATTGAAAGGTAGGTTTTGTCAGTGATTAAATGGAAAGGTCAGCTGGAGCGAAAACCAATCAAACTCAGAAAGATAGGTAGATCGAGCGCGCTGAGGGAAATTCGAGAGATCCGGAGACATGGCCACTACTGGCCTACGGTCCTTGCAGATTACATAGCACATGCTAAGAGCTGCGATGCCTGCCAGAGGTATGCAGGAATCCAGCACAAGCCGGCTTCCGAGTTATACCCGATTATAAAGCCTTGGCCATTTCGAGGGTGGGCCATGGATATCATCGGAAAGATCTATCCCAGATCTTAAAGAGGTCATACTTTTATCCTAGTATAGTAGCTACGGCCCAGCCTTCTCCACCTTCTGCCCTGGGTAGAAGCCGAGCCTCCCCAGAATGTGACTTCTACGGAGGTAATAAGGGTCTGGTATATCTTACTGTTATTCGTCCAGATATTGCTTATGCAGTTCATGTAGTGAGTCAATTTGTGTCTGCTTCTACCGGTCCCCGTCGCGGCGTTAGGAGACATTCATTGGGTAATTCCGCAGAAGACCACACAGGCCATAGGTAACGGCTCTTATGCCTTGCCAGCAGAAATCAATCCAGAGACCGTCCTCCCTATCGCCCGCCCAATGCTTACTATCGAGATTGGTTCGTCTTACTCCCATTCCAAAGTTTCCGAATTAGCTTTAGAGATTGAGCAAGTGTAAAAAGTATAGAGTGATCTGGTTTGCGCGGCTTTCGGGTTATGTCTACTAGAATAACAACCCGTAGTCTAGTTGAAACCCTCTTTTACAAGATTACAGACTAAAATGACTCGCTTTCTTTCTGAATCTGCTTTCTCTATTGACATATAAGAGTCTCGACTTGAGCGCTTCCTCGAAATAAAACGGCGAAGGAACGCCTTCTCTCTCGTGCTATGGCTTTGCTTCGGGGAGACGTGACTAAGCCTAAAAGGCGCTAGACGGCACTGTTGACGCCTTATTGTCTTTCCATAGGAACTCCTAAAGTATACTTATGCATTTGAGTCTGTTCAGTCGTGCCTATCCCCGATAGTCACTCCTTCACTCACTTTATTTCCTTATTTATGTGATTATGTGACACGTCTATCTTTGAAACTATTACCATTAGCTAAAAGACAAAGATTAAATTAAAGGTAAGGTCTAACTAAACCGGCTCAGTACTATGACCCCGACTCTGTTTATCTATCCCTTTCCCGACTCTGTTAAGGAGGATCGCTAACCCAACTCTTTGAATCTCTGACTAAGCCTGTTCCTCGAGTACCGCTTGCTAATCGGCTAACGGAACTGGTAACCGTTGACTGCTTCTTCTCTTGTCTTTAACGAGTCACTCTAACTCTCTCCTCTGTCTACGCTCGTTCCTGTCCTTAAACGAAGCTCTCTCCGGTTGCTTCCTTCTCCTTGCTAAACTAGAAATGATCTCTTACGACTAGCATTGCGATTCACGCATCTCGCACAACCGTGCCTGAGATATTAGTGGTGAATACTCTTGTATACTAGCCGTCTCACAGGTTCTCGTTAGCAAGGATAGAGAGACAAAAGGATAGCTTCGAAAGTAGGTAGGCTAGGGAGATGCTCAAACCGGGGCTGGATCGAATTCCTGTAAGACTTCTATCCTTTTTCTCTTTCTTTCTTACTATATTCCCCTGCCCCCTATATTCAATTAAAAGACTAGAAAACCTCTCTTGTGCGTCTACGTACCCGTCTTACCAATACTGATTAGCTTAAGACTGAAAATCTTAGTTAGATAGCATCTATTGTATTGTCTATCTTAATTCGCTTAAAGCCTTACTTTCAACTCGGCCCCCCGGTCAGTATATCCGAGTTCGACTTAAATAGTCTCGGTTTTCATATTCTTTATCTTTGATAGGTCCTCAATCGCCGGACGGCTGCCCTCCATCCCCTTGCTTCACGTCAGTCTATTCAGGTAAAGTGATGTTATTCCGCTTCAGGGATTCCTTGAATCTACTCCCTGGTACGCTTCAGAACCTAGCTATGAGTCTATGCCCCGATCTTGGGACTAAAGGCTCTGTTGACCACGAGAGTGTAAACGAGAAAAGTCTTGAGAAAGACAAAGAGGTATTGATAGAGTATATGAAGACGGATATCCTTCTCTTAGGTGGAGTCATGCAAAAAGCACAAAACATCTATTGGAAGCTGTACCAGCTAGATATTGAAAGCAAAATCACTCTTTCATCTCTGGCTCTAAACATCTTTCGTCTGAGATACTACAATGATGAGATCTTTCCAATACACATTCCTAACCAAAATGAAGACACCTTCATTAGGAAAGCTTACTATGGAGGTCATACTGATTCTTATAAGCCATATGGTGAGAATCTCTACTACTATGATGTGAACTCACTCTATCCTTTTGTAATGAAAGAATATCCTATGCCTTGTGGTAAACCTGTATGGTATTCAAATCTGGAAGACATGGACATTGATAGCATGTTAGGCTTTATTGAGGCATATGTGGTATGTCCGAAGACAATCAAGAAGCCCTTTCTGCCATATCGTTCTAAGACGGGTACTCTGATCTTTCCAACTGGTGAGTTTATAGGAGTCTACTATAGCGAGGAGTTGAAGTATGCAGTAGGCCTTGGGTACAAGGTGGTCCCTATCTCAGGCTACCTCTTTGAGAGGAAGGAAAGTCCTTTCAAAGACTTTGTTAGCTCGCTCTTTTCAAGCAGGTTAGAAGCAAGGAAAGAAGGAAATGATGCTTTGTCCTATGTGTACAAGATCCTTATGAATTCACTCTACGGTAGATTCGGGATTAACCCTAAAAGCACAATCACAGAGGTGTGCAATTTCAAAATGTACACCGATGTTGTTTCATTCGAAGGATTTATACATGGGGATATGCTTAGCGAGAACAACTTCATCGTATCCTACCATACTAATACAGGAAATGACGGAACTCATTGGAACCCACCGAAGAACTCTGCTGTCCAACTAGCAGCTGCTATCACAGCCTCAGCTAGGATCTATATGTACCCTTATATCTCAAGGGATGACTGCTACTACACTGACACAGACTCAGTAGTGCTAAGTCAGCCACTCCCTGAGGAATTGATTTCATCTTCAATCTTGGGTATGTTAAAGCTGGAAGATAAAATTGTGAAAGGTTTCTTTCTTGCACCAAAAGCTTATAGTTACTACACCTTGGAAGGAAGCACAGTCAAAAAATACAAGGGACCTGCTAAAGATAAGGTCACTCCCGAATGGTTTGAGAAACAGTACGCAGAACCATCGAGAAGGGTGCAGGTCAAGGTGGATGCAAAATTCAGGATTGATTGGGAAAGTTTGGAGATCAAAAATAAAGAAATCATCTTCAGTTTAGGTCTGAAAGAGGGGTCTAAGAGGTTACCCGTATATGACAGTAATAAGAACTGGGTGGATACTGAGCCTATTGCTATACATGACTTGTCTAACATAGACTACATTAGTAGAAAAGTGATTTCATCACTAAGTGATAGAGTACTCCATCTTGAGAATGAGAGACTCAATGAGAAATTAGAAGAGAGGAATAGAGAGATTGCCAAGTTGAAATCACAGATTGAAGTACAGACAGGGGTCACTAACCAAACATTAGTCGAGAAAAAGACTGACATGAAAACAAAGACTGATGAGGAGAAACAAAAGACTGATGAGGAGAAACCAAATACTGACGTGAAAAACAAAGACTGATGAGGAGAAACCCCCGTGAAAAGACTAGAGCCCTCTGTGCATCTCCTCCATGAATGTGATCAACAAGTATTTTAGTACCAACCTTGAATCTTATAGCACTTGAATCTTATAGCTAGCCTAAAATTTAGTATAGATAGGAAAGAGGTAAGAACCAGTGTCTATTTATTGCATGCCTAAAAACAAGTTTGAGTTGAGAAGGGATCGGAGATGAATGAAGCATCAAGGACATCCAAGACGTACGGAAGAACTTCATATAAAGGGAGTTCTTGCATTGGGGCTTGCTTTGATGATGGGTAGGCTTGTTGTGCTTTGGCCCTTCTGTGGGCTTTCATCGAGGTTTCATCGAAACAGGACCATTTTGAGGACTTTCTTTGTGATGGTTCATGTAGGCTTGGGTCTTTCATTCGGGCCCTATTGGGTGGGGCACCCTGTGGGCCAATGCGTATAACTTGGGCTTTCTTAACGTGGCTCATTTGACGACTCAGTACATGGATGTCACGAGTCTATTGGCATAGAATATGGAATCTTTTCCACGTAAGCTGGTTGTGTTTGTTTGCTCATAAAGGAAGTGTGTTTTGGAAATCTTTTTTTTGCTCCGCAAGGTAGCGCCAGTTTTTCATGAAAAAGGCATGATCGTCTTCAACTGCATAAAAGTAGTGCGGAGAACTAGCCAGAATTGTGCCTGCCACCCAACGTGGATGATCCGCCGAATCCATTGCTGATTTCACCACGATCGATTAGGTGAAACGGTCACTCTATAAATGGAGGCTCGATAAGTGTCTTCACTTCATCAAATTCAAATCTAAAAATAGAGTACTAATGGATGCTACAAACAGGCTTTCTGCAATTGCTGCCGAAATGGGGCAGCTTCAAAATGATATTCAAGGGCAGCAAAGAGCCCTAAACTACCTTTTAAGAAGTGTAAGAACACTGGATCCCCCCATGAGAGAAGCGCGCATTCGCGCTGCCAGAGAGCAGCTCGAGTCTTTGGAGAGGAGGCAGCAAGCGCTACGGGCGGAGCATCAAGCGCTCATAGTGCAGGCTGTCATCCACGGGCACCGGGGAGACTAGACGAGTCCGTCGACTTTTTTTCTTTTTAGAAGGTTGAAATAAGTGTCTGTAGACGCAAAGTAGTGTGTTTTCATGTATGGTCTTCTTTGTCTTTTTGGGGATCTACTCCGGTGCTTACTGGAGATAGACTCCTATCTATGCTAACTATCTTTGTTTGGTTTTCTTTGTTATGTTTGCATGTATGGTATGGGAAAACCCTAGTGTAAAATTTTGACTACTTAATTTCATGCTAATATAAATAAAGACTTATTCGTAAAAATGTGCAACATTCCCTTGACAGAAAGAGGCAGATATTTCATTAATAAACAGAGCAGAGGAGCCAACCCCAGGAACCTTCTTAAGAGTAAGTAGCAATGTCTACGCCCTTTTGAATTGCTATTTCATGGAATAAGCGCTTCCCAGATGGGTATAAGGTAGGAGTACCGGCGAAATGGTTTAGGAAAGGCTCTGACAAGACCTAGCCAATGCAGACCCATTTTTTGAAGGGAATCCACTTGTCCAATGCTTGTTGAGGGTTAGATATCCGGAACTTACATACTTCAAAGCGGAATCCAAACCTTTTTCATTAGTCTTTCGAGCTTTGTCTCATCACTGGGATGAAAGCATCCGTAACTGTAAGGCTAATATCAGGACGATATACCCGTCTTAGACCTTGCTCAGTACTAAAACCGATGTACAAGAGAATTCAATCTGTCCAGAATATCCTTAGCTTAGGAAGGGTTCCGTGTAGTAAGGTTTATTATTGGAACAGCTAAGAGGTACTTTCTACTGGTTTTCTCACAGGACTGCTCACAGGCTATATTGATAGTTGTGTCTTTCCTTTACTGTTTGGAACTTGTAATTTAGTTAGTATTACTTACCTTATTATTACTATACTTTAAGAGTTTGATAATAGTTAGGCATATTAGAAAATACGCAGGTAAGGTATTAGGAATGGAGCTAGAGACCCTAGAAAGAAAACAACCATGTAAAGATAAGAAATCGATATAGAGATCGATGATGCTTTGACTTTGAGAGGTGGAGTTTTGGTACATTGTTTGTGAGATAAGTCAGGTAATGCCGTCACCGTCACTTGCCTATTCACTCCTCACATTAGTACAAAGCAAATGAAGGTTCCGTCTCATGCTAGAATGAGCCTAGCATCTCAATCATAAATCTCTGTTCTGTCTTATCTTAACGTATTGATTAAATCCGTTTGTAAGCTTGAGATAGAAGGATGACTGAATTTCACATTCATATTGATTGGAGTTATATATCCGGTAAGGAAGAGAGGAAAAAGACGCTGTCATCTATCTCGACCAGTTTCCCGAGGCGAGCGAAGTGAGGACGGGGGAAAGGCTTCCTTATTGTTGAATCTTTGCCTACTATCTTCTGAATTCAATCATCCTTTTTCAAGTGTATTGTAATAACCTCTCCCTTTGGTACATTACTTTCCTTTCAGCAGCAGCGTATTCTTCTTCAATTGCACCTCCCTCAACTGCGCATTCTATTCTTTCAAGTCACACAGCTCTAAATGTGCCTATTCCTTCGACTATGGATTCAGTTCCTTTCCATGGAAACCGGGGACCGCAGTGTAAAACATTCTATCCTAAGGCCGCCTGACGACTGAAATGGACTGTAAGATTCGCTTCTTCACTGAGTTTGGTAGGCATCCAGGATAGCCTTTGGAATCCGGGAAGTCAAAGCTCATTGGCTCATCATCATCGATTGCCCGATCAGCCACTTGTCCCAAGTACTGTACTCCTTCTTAGCCATCTTTGTTGGCTGAATTACTTTCGATTACGAATCAACGTGGGATTCGGATAGCATCCTCTGTGGAGCTCATCCATTGCTTTCCATTCTGGGACAGGGTTAAAAAACTGAAGCAATTTTGTGACCTCAAGAAAGCTAAGTATAGGAACCTTGCTTCCCTGGCTCTGGCTAAGCTGAATTGGCGTTTCCTTAGGAGCCCAAATAGTGCCTGGGCAAAAACTCACAATTCCAAATACATGGGCACTGCTGGGACTGGAGAAAAAAAAGAATCAATCTTACACTTGGGCCAGCATGAAGGGAGAGATACCATGATTCAAGGGGTCAAATGGACTGTCCGGGATGGGTTCTCTATTAGCCTCTGGTTTGACAATTGGATTGGCCCTGGTCCGCTTAGAAACCTCATTGCTGGACCTCTTACCCAGGAAGAGTTTACCCTTTCTGTGTCCAATCTCCGTGAGACCAATGGGCCTTACACAAGCTGTCCTTTTCGTTACCTGACCATCTTATTGGATTCATCTGCGGCTGTCCCTGCTCAGGGTCAGGACTCGTGGGCTTGGGCTCACTCTGCTAGTGGTGACTTTACCTCCAAGTCGGCCTATGACATCGCTGAAAAGATCATGGGCAACCCCCGTCCTGTGGCCCAGTGTAATTGGGTTTGGAAGACCCAGGCTCACTATAGGACCCAACATTTCCTCTGGCTTGCCTCTCAAGACAGACTAGCTACTAGGGACCTCCTGCACCATAGACATATTGTTAGTGAGAACAATTGCACTAGGTGTCCTAATTCGACTGAGACTACTTTGCACATTCTGAGGGACTGTGATGCTGCGAAATAGGTTTGGAATGCTATTTCTATTCCGGATTCTTTGATCCACTCTTTCTCTAAACCCCTAGATGACTGGTTAAAGCTCAATTTGAAATCCAGAATTGATATCACGGCCCGGAATCTTCTTTGGGCTATCCTTTTTCCAATTGTTTGCTCTAAACTCCGGTATAATCGGAACCAAGCCATTTTCCAGAATGCTCCTTTGGACCTGACCTATACTGTGAAAACGTGTTTTGCCATAGCCTATGAATTTCATGCTTTGGCCCTTTCGAGTGCTAGGCCCAACAAATCTCTTTCCATGATTGGCTGGAGACCACCTCCTGTTGGGTGATCCAAACTGAACACTGATGGGGCTTGCCCTTGCCAGGGCTACCAAGCTAATCTTGAGAGTTAGAAGTTACGATTTCACATCATGGTAGGACTCCTTATACTTCGTCCGGCTAAACAACCTTAATTAGGGTGGGGGAATAGTACTCGCTCAAATAGAAAACAGCACTACTGCTAGTAAGAAATCGATCCAGGCAAAGAAAGAAGGGGGCACAAGCAAGCGCAAGAATCAAAGCAGGGCAGGATCGAAGAGCTTAGACAGCAAGCAAGCGAGAAGGAATCGGCACTGAGGCAAGGTCTTTCAAGCCGCGCTAAGACAACCATTCATGTCTACTTCTAATGCGCACGAACCAGAGCAATCTCCCCCATCCAGAGGTACTGACCATCGGTTCTATTGTGCCCCAGTTAACGAGAGCCTCGGATCTTAGGTGAGACCAAGAGTGGGAATCAAACTTCCACATCTGAGATTCCATGTGTGACTAACTCAATTGATAAATGCCCCTCTTGTACGCTAACGTTCTAGGATGGCAGGGTTGGTAAAACTCTCCTTGATAAATCGAGTATGGAGAGCTCGGGTGGGGCATCAACCACTGGTTGCGGGCCTGTCGAGATGCTTCCTTGCAGAACCCGGCTGTAACTCAATAGAGTGAGTAGGAAACCTTGTAAAGGCGAGCAGGAGAATATAGATCGGTCTGTCTTGTCTTAGACTAGCCCTACTCCATCTTGGCTATCTTGAGCTTATTCATAAGCTTTTCATTTTCTGCTTACTACTAGGGCTTCCAAATTCCTACGCCGGGTCTCATAGCCCCTGTGACCTTCACTTCACAGCCTGATTAATGCACTTTAAAAGCGCACTTCTATAAACAACTTCCAGAGAGAAGCGAACGAGGTCTTCGCCCACCGCGACCATCCTCCAGGAGTGCGAGACAACCGGACCGCTAAACAGTTCCTCGAGGGTAACCCAAGGGGAAAGTGCGGTAAGGTGATACCATTTAAGGTAGTTTAACCACTGGCGCATCCATCCATAAAGGAGAGAGTACTCCAGGAAATCTCTAGATTCCTCAGTCTCGAACAGCTCATCGGGAGGCAATACCAGCTCCCGGGGCTGAAGTTTGGCTCGAAGGAGTCTCACCAAACGCCCATGAGCTTCTGGGCTGAGTGGTCGTCCCTTACCCAACCAGAAATCAAGCGGGTAAGAAGGAGAGAGCAATTTTAGCCCCATAACCCCAAGACGGGAATACCGCCTCGGGCGCCTATGGTCTAGCCTTGCAAGAACACGATATCCAGCTCCACCCAGCCTACAAAGCAGACGGAAATCACGCACCGAATAACGGTGAGCAACAGCCATCAACCCGTAGGGGTGGAAAGTGTTTAATAACGCTTTAATGGAGTAAGGGGAGAGATCGACTGTCAAATCTCGAACCCTAAAGTTATTCGTGAATTCCGCGGAGCCACTCCTTGATATTAGTGATTTCTCTTTCGAAATAACCACCTGCAGGAGGTCAAGGGACTCCTTGTAACGGGTCGCGACATTCTCATCCGCGATTACTACGTCATCCCCGAGGACGGCGTAGTTGGTAAACACCCTTCCCGGGTACACAAGTTCTGCACACCACCAAATAATTAGGTGGTGGGACAACGCGAAAAGAGGCCATGCGCCAAGATAGCCCAACGGGTACCCACTCAGAAATCTGACAGTAGAGCCCGGGGTCGTCACCCACGGGACATCAAATTCACCACCAGATAACAGGAAACTAACCGCTTCGGAGAAATCCTGGTCGAATAACTTGGATACAACCCTCTCAAGAAACACGATCGGCCACCTATCGGTGGCAGACCGCGGATCAAAAGAGAAGCAGACCCGCGAACCAACAAGCAAGTCGAGAGGCTTTGTTTGATTAAATGTACCGTCCATAGGTATACTATGCAGAGTATCTGCTGAAGAAGAAGGCTAGCTATACAGGGGAATCCCTCTATATATGAAAAATCAATGTACATCGGCCCTTTCCTTACCCCGGCGGTCTACCTTTCTTAAGGCCCTCAAACTACTTTATAAAGAGCATATGAAAGCCGGGGACTCTCGGTTGATCTTCTTCCGACTTCTCCTTTGAAGTCTAGCTCTGTTCTTTCTCAAGAACTCACTCCAGCATCTGAAAAATCTAACTGAACAGTCTTCGCTACTTCGTGCCGCAACTTGGAAGTCTAGCTACCTATCCGTCTCCACCTCTGGCAATAGATCTATCCCACTCTGTCCAAGCAGTCGAGTTTCGCTTCTTTCCTGTAAGTCAGTCGATCTTGATTTGTTCTCCTCTCCCTTTCGGTAGAGATCTGAACTCTATGATTCGATTCTTTATTCTATTCTCGAATTTAGCTTTATCAAATAACTGAGGATTCGAACTGAATAAGAGAGAGCGAAAGACTTTCCGCGTAAGAGCTCTTCAAACCTTGTCCTATCGAAGCTGCGCTGATACTCCTGGAAGTGTAAATGGTTTTAAAGAAGAATCATATATGAGAGAGAAAAGATTTGGCCAAAAGGATAGCCAAGAAAGATGCCTGCTTCGGCACGGGGATCCTCTGTTTTCTTTATGCCTAGTGGGCTTGTGATTGTGGGAAAAGCAAAGGCAGCCACAGGGGGATAAGAATAAGTGGGCTTAGTATAAAACTTCTGGAGAAGACTTTTCCAGAGAGCATGGGTGTAGGCATTTTTTTGATTCAATAGGAAGTTGTGAGAATGCATTTTCCCCAAAAAAAGAAAGAAAGGTGCGAAGCGGATTGCTTCATTTTTTTCATGAAGCATGAATATAGTTAATAAAAAAAGATGAGACAGAGTCCACAAGGACAGCTTTCTTTATATTAGATGCCAGCCTTATAGAAGATGCGACTAGCGCATTGTACTGGCCGTAGGGGACTCAAGCCTTCGTCGATTGAGAGGAGCCCCTCGCCTCACTCGGAAACTCTTATCACGACCTCTCTCATGTATAAGGGGAAGGCTCACCGAGATGATCAAAGGCTGCCCAGAGGCAGGGGCGGAGACTAGACTAGCTTTCCAGGATAAAGAATGCAACCAAGATAGGGATGAATGACTCTACTGACAAGTTACGGGATACGAGCGTCATCCCCACCCCTGCTTATACAGAACCAGCTCAATTACATAGACCCTGTAGCGAGTTGGTTAGGAGGAAAGGAAGCGAGTGACTCCCGGTCTTATTTAAAGAGAGTGAAATGAGCCATTAGCTCTGGGAAAGAAGGAAGAGAAAGGGAAGGAATCACTATAGTTACTCAAAAGGTTCGGAATCGAATCCGTTCAAGTTGAAGAAGCTGTGAAAAAAGAAGAAGCTCTTGTCACTTTCGGTGTAAGCGCAGTTGGAGGAAGGGGAGATGGGATGAGTGAGGGTGAAATTCTTTTCCGGGAAGAAAGGTAAGGTGCGGAGCGGCAATCAAGATGGCAAGGAAAGTAATTGATAGAAAGATTGCTACTAACGCTTCGCTAATGAGAGTTGGGAGTTGGCTTACGTTCCTCTGTTAAATAGCTCCGATTCTATCCGAATAAGGGATAAATAGAAAGAACTGGGTAAGGCTGAACTCTTCTTTTCTGGTAGTAGTAATGCTAAAGTATCTTTTTCCTCGGTAAGCATTATCCGTGAAATGACTCATTTCAATTACTGTTTTCACTCCAAAAGAAAGAGAAAGACTCGGGGAAGGGCAGACTGGCGGGAAGGGTGGTACTAAATTGAATTGAGTCCCGATATCCTTCGAAAGTACCTTTTGATAACCTTTTCTCATGCAGAACAGAGAAAGGTTAGTCAGACTGAGGGCGGAAAAAGAAGTTTGACTTTTTTTTTTTGTTTCATATGCTCTTGCGATGCGTACCTGATACAGAGAAATCTTTGCCGCAGCACGAAGCCGTAGTTCATCCAAAGACTACAATTCCATACGTGACAGACAGAATTCAGGAAAGCTTTCAAGGTAACAAGGTAGTTATGAAGTCAACAGAGATGCGCGGGTTCCGTTCCCTCTGTCCGGAGGGCTTTCGCTTTATATAGAAGCCCCTCAGCACCCGTACAATCAAAAAAATGGAAATTGAATTCAGTGATTGAGATAGCGACAAGTTAAAGCTGAGAGGACGCACCCATTCCCGAATCCACTTTAATTAAAGCCTTTTCGAAGGCGCGAAAGTTCGCATTTTATCTTTTCTTCAAGCTTTCGCTTGTATTTTCATAGAGTAAGTTTAGTAATCACTCTCTAGTAAAGGCACTCGATTAGCTGGCAAAAGCGCTCTTCTTTCCATTTTCTGTGATTTGAAGATAGATATAGATAGAACTCGATCGAACTAAATGCTTTTCGTCTTATCGTATATAAGAGAAAGGTTGCTTTTAGGAGTGACCTTTCTCGATTTCAACAAAACAAGCCGATGGTGATCTCACTTTCGAAAGAGAATAGAAAGCGTACTGACTCTGACTGCTATCTACGATGCGATCAGGGGGGAATAGCGCAAGGGCTTAAGTCATCGATTCAAATCCTATCTTTTTTTCGGTATGCCGCTCCGCGAGCAAGGAGCGAGAAAACAAAGTGGGCTGTGGTGATGTCAGAATTTGCACCTATTTTTATCTATTTAGTGATCAGTCCGCTAGTTTCTTTGATCCCACTCGGTGTTCCTTTTCCATTTGCTTCCAATAGTTCGACCTATCCAGAAAAATTGTCGGCCTACGAATGTGGTTTCGATCCTTTCGGTGATGCCAGAAGTCGTTTTGATATACGATTTTATCTTGTTTCTATTTTATTTATTATCCCTGATCCGGAAGTCACCTTTTCCTTTCCTTGGGCAGTACCTCCCAACAAGATTGATCCCTTTGGATCTTGGTCCATGATGGCCTTTTTATTGATTTTGACGATTGGATCTCTCTATGAATGGAAAAGGGGTGCTTCGGATCGGGAGTAACCACTAGTGATAGGGCAAAAATCGGGGGGAAGGACAAAAGAAAGAGCAATGCCTACATTAAATCAATTGATTCGTCATGGTAGAGAAGAAAAACGGCGCACGGACCGTACTCGAGCTTCGGATCAATGTCCCCAGAAGCAAGGAGTACGCCCGCGTGTACCAACGAGAACACCGAAAAAACCTAATTCAGCTCCACGTAAGATAGCCAAAGTACGGTTGAGCAATCGACATGATATATTTGCTCACATTCCGGGCGAAGGTCATAATTCGCAGGAACATTCTATAGTCTTAATAAGAGGAGGTAGAGTGAAAGATTCGCCAGGTGTGAAATCCCATTGTATTCGAGGAGTCAAGGATTTGTTGGGAATTCCGGATCGAAGAAAAGGGAGATCCAAATATGGTGCAGAAAAACCAAAATCGATATGAATGGAAGATGCCTCTGGAACTCTTTTTTCTCCAATTTTCAGTACGAAGTTACTGGCTCTAATCTAAGAAGGCAATTGCACTAATATTGGACCGGGAATAAAAAAGGGAAAAAAGTAAAGTCTAAGCGCATATGGCACGAAAAGGAAATCCGATTTCGGTAAGACTTGATCTGAATCGTAGTTCAGATTCAAGTCGGTTCAGTGAGGGCGACCGCGAAAGTCACCGAAGGGGTCAGTCTTTTCCTTCACCCCAGATTCAAAAAAAAGGCGGGGAAGGGCGTTGCAGATGTCCGGGACGGACACGACTTCTTCTAACGCTAGAAGACCACTGGAAGACACCCGGGACCAGAGCATGTCGTGAAAGAAGCACACTGGGCGGGCGTGCTTCGACCGTGTCTCCGGGGCACAGTTGAATGTAGATATCATGAACGCGAGGTGCAGGATACCAGGCCGAGAAAGCCGGGCAACCACTCCCCTATGTGCCAATCGCTAGTGCAGCCAGGGCCCCGGCGCCCAGCTCCGCTGGAGAGGCCTCGCCTGATCTGAGAAGTGCTAATTCGGTTCGGATAGACTTCATTCAAGAACGCCGCCGCCCCTGGAATCAATAAGAAAACAAGTGCTAAGTTTCAGATCAGTGAATAAACCGAAACGAAAGAAGAGACCTTTCTCGCTCGGCGCCTAAAGCGCACTATGCTCCGCTTCAACAAATGAGAGTTTTCGGTGGAACCGGTGAACCACGCGAGCCGGTTAAATGCGTGGGACAGAGGGCTCGTAGTACCTGCTACCGCAGCTATGCGGTGGAAGGGAAGGAGCCTAAATCGACCTTTTTTCTTTGAAAAAGAAAAAAAGCAGTACAAGGAAAGGAGATTAGACTCTCGGATGAGACTAAGTAGCTACCGACCGTTCCGACGCGCCCTTGACCTATCTTGATTAAGACCGAAACCTATCTAATCGAAAGTGGGGTCTAGTTTAAGCTGTCAAACAAATGGCCTGGAAAGAATAACCACTAGTAGGGATATAGATGGAGTCTCGCTCAGTAAAGAGAGTTGTAGATTCGTAGAACAGGAGAAGAGCCTTGACTTTCTATTATATTAGTCCAGCACGCTAGCTGCAATCTTTCTAAAGCAAGAAGGGAAGGGAGAAAGTTTACTTTGAGAAAGAAAGGCCTTCTCTTCTATTTCGATTCTAATCTTAGGAAAGGTGCGTTATCGCTTTTCTTTCTCGTTAGCTAGGCTTCAATAAGGACGTTTAGGCTTTACTAATAAGATAGAAAAGAAAGGGCTTTTTCATCAGGGTGCGAAGGTTTGGAACCTTATACAAACAAAGAGCGTTTTCTTTCAAATGACAACTGCCTCTTCCTGCTGCGAGGGCCTTGCACGAAACCAAACCGCCCCCCCCCGCCCGCTCAAGTACCAGTTGCTTCGCAGGTAGGCCCACTTAGGTTAGAGGGGCATTGTCCCTCAGTTCTTACCAACCCCCGGTGTGTAATCGACATGTTGTTAGCTTCAACTCGTTCGAATAAGAATCTGCAATTACCTCTGCTGTCAATTTCTTATTCATTCAGGGCGCTCGGCCGGTGCTCCTTTCTCAAACCAGAACAACTCTGAACGTTAGGGAAGATAAGGGAGGATCACCTGAGCGAACTGACCGAAGGGACTTGACTTATCCGAACCGAACGATAGCGGCTTAAAGCTAAGAGCAGCGTCGCTGCTTGATCGGCGGGGAGGAGCATCTCAAAGTATGGGGCAAAGGATCAAAGGCTTTTACTTTGTCACCCGGGATCCACCACAGGTTGGGTTTGAGAGCCGTGTGATGGGTGACTATCCAGCACGGTTCGGAGAGCACTTTTAGTCTGCGCTGGTGAATGGAAGCCCCCCTATCAAGCAAGAAAGAAGCGGCTCTTCCCACGGCGGAGTCCGCATTGACTCTATTTATTATTATGGTAAATCAGTGTATCAAGATGTCAATCTTAGATCTTATTTCGGTTCGATACGTCCACCTACTAGACTCACCTTTGGCTTTCGTCTCGGTAGGTGTATTATTCTACATTTTCCCAAAAGAACATTCATTCATTTCTTTCTTCCCCGTCGACCACGACGACAGAAACGACGCGAAAAATCCAGACCCGGAAAGGGGAAGGGCCAGTGGTGGGCATTTGGTAAAGTCGGGCCGATCGGGTGTCTTCATTCAAGCGACGGTACAGAAGAAGAACGAAACGAAGTGAGAGGCCGGGGGGCAGGGAAAAGAGTCGAGTCGATCAGGCTCGACGACCGGGAGAAGCAAAACGAAATAAGGATTTGGCCGAAAAAGAAGCAACGCTATGGATACCATGACCGATCACCATCGATAAAGAAGAATCTTTCTAAATCACTTCGGGTCAGCGGGGCCTTCAAGCATCCGAAATACGCCGGGCTTGTAAATGACATAGCCCTCCTAAATGACGACTCCTTCAGAAAAACGAAGTTATTCAAGTTCTTTTTCTCAAAGAAGTCAAAGAAGTCCCCCTCCGACAGCCCGACGAGTCATCCACTTAAAAGGACCCTCCCTGCGGTGCGCCCTTCCTTGAATTATTCGGTCATGCAATACTTATTGAAGACAAAGAACCAAATGCATTTCGACCCCGTCGTAGTTCTCAATCATTTCGTGGAACCGGGCGTGGTTGAACCATCTACCATGGGGGGAGCTAACGCACAGGGAAGAAGCTTAGATAAGAGAATACGTTTCGCTTTTTTTGTCGAAAGCTCGACCAGCGAGAAAAAGTTTTTGGCCGAAGACAAAAAGTTGACCCACTTCATTCGCTGGTCGAATCATCCTCGCTTCGCGGGAACAACAAAAACCACCATCTCGCTCTTTCCTTTCTTCGGTGCTACCTTTTTCTTTCCAAGGGACGGGGTTGGGGTGTATAATAACCTTTTTTTTGAGTATGCCCGGGAACAACTCCTACGAAAATTCAGGAAAAAATGTTGGAACCTCATGGCTAAGGATAAGGTAATGGAATTGATAGATAAATTCATAGACCTAGGTGGGATAGGAGAATTGATAAAGGGAATAGAGATGATGATAGAGATCATACTGAGAAACAGAAGAATTCCGTACGGGTACAACTTTTATTTGAACGAAGTGAAAAAAATGCGATCTTTGTTGTCTAATAGAACAAAGACTAATACCTTAATTGAGTCGGTCAAGATCAAATCTGTTTATCAAAGTGCTTCTCCGATTGCTCAAGATATCTCTTTTCAACCGAGGAACAAAACAAGATCATTTCGCTCCATTTTTAGTCAAATAGTGAAGGATATTCGATTAGTAATGAAAAAAGGGGTGGAGGGGATCCGTATATGTTGTTCAGGTCGATCAGAAGGTGCAGAAATAGCTAGAACTGAATGCGGAAAGTATGGAAAAACATCTAGTAATGTATTTAACCAGAAAATAGATTATGCTCCTGCGGAAGTATCTACTCGTTACGGAATCTCAGGTGTCAAAGTGTGGATTTCATATAGTCAAAAAGAAAGGGGACGTGCTATATCTGAAACGTACGAAATATAGTAAATATCGTAAAGGCAGATGTAGTAGGGGTTGCAAACCGGACGGTACACGACTTGGTTTTGGAAGATATGGCACTAAAAGTTGTAGAGCTGGTCGTCTTTCATATCGAGCCATTGAAGCAGCGCGTCGAGCTATAATTGGGCAATTCCATCGTACTATGAGCGGACAATTCCGAAGAAATGGTAAGATATGGGTAAGAGTTCTCGCAGATCTCCCTATTACCGGGAAACCTACAGAAGTCAGAATGGGAAGAGGAAAAAGGAAATCCTACGGGTTGGATTGCTCGTGTGTCCACAGGACAAATCCCATTTGAAATGGATGGTGTGAGTTTGTCAAATGCTCGACAAGCCGCTACATTAGCGGCGCATAAACTATGTTCGTCAACCAAGTTTGTTCAGTGGTCGTAACGTAATTAGTTAGTGGGGAAAAAGCGGGCCGGGATTCAAAAGAATTAGGCGAAGTGTTTGTTCCTGAACGACGGAAGTGGAAAGACACTAAGGGAGAGGGATATACTCCTTTATTTTTGTAATCGCCGAAATTGTACGACGAACCTTCTTGTTCCAGGCGTACTACCCAGATACGTTAAGGTTTCATTATCCAGGCCCGGTTTATAAAGTGATAGTAGTCAGAATAAATAAGAAAGATAAGAGCTAAGATTCAGGAAAGGAAGCTTTATGGGAGAAAGGAGAAAAAGTATGTATCTGGTGGGGTGGGGCTATGTATGTAGAAAGGGATCAGTCTCTATCGATCCGGATACTAAAAGCGTACTGAAGACTTACTTAAGTTAAGCTCCGAAACCTA